TACCCACTATGGTAGAATATTCATGTGGTACTTTCTCAGATTTTGCACGTGTGATACATGTTCCCTCTATTTCTCCGAGCAAAGCTCTTCGCATCGCAATGCCTATTGTGTCGGCTTGACCTTTCATAAGTGGAGACAGAATAAAGCGTCCATAATAAAGACGCTTACTGTCTGCTCTTGATTCAACACACTTCCACTGTAGTGTCCGAGTGGATACTCTTACTTTCTCTCGAACCATAGTAATATATTTTGATCAAATCCTTGAATTATTTATTTCTCTTGAAATCTCTTCAATGTTTATTTTTCCTTTTACACACGTCTTTTTTTAGGGGGCCTACATCCATTATGTGGCATAGGGGTTACATCCCGTATGAAACTTAATAGTATACCACTTCTACGAATAGCTCTTAATGCCGCATCTCTTCCGAGACCGGGACCTTTTATCATGACTTCTGCTCGTTGCATACCTTGATCCGCTACTGTCCGAATAGCATTTCCTGCTGCCGTTTGAGCGGCAAATGGTGTCCCCCTTCTTGTACCCTTGAATCCGCAAGTACCGGCGGAGGACCAAGAAATCACCTGACCCCGTACATCTGTAACAGTCACAATGGTATTGTTAAAACTAGCTTGAACATGAATAACTCCCTTTGGTATTTTACGCGCATTCTTACGTGAACCAATACGTCCATTTCTACGTGAACCAATTTTTGGTATAGGTTTTACCATATTTTATTATCTCATAAATATAAGTCAGAGATATATGGATATATCCATTTCATGTCAAAAACAGATCCTTTCTATTTTTCGATTTTCTTAATTAAAATTAATTTTTTTTTATTTTTTTTTTGTGCATCCGGTCCTTTAGTTTTAGAAAGCCCCCCTTTTTTGTTTTTTGGAAATATTATCCTTGTCTTTGTTTATGTCTTGGATTGGAACAAATTACTATAATTCGTCCACGCCTACGGATCAGTCGACATTTTTCACAAATTTTACGAACAGAGGCCCTTATTTTCATATTTTTCATTCCTTAACTGAATTCCGAATCTATTTATTGGAAGAAAATAGGGTTTCCTGAGATTTTGAACTTCTAATTGTATCCCCATAAAAAAAAGAATGTTGAAGTTGAAAAACAGTCTAATCATTCGAATCTTTGTTCCGGGGTCTATAAATTATACGTCCTCCGCTTGAATCAAAATGACTTACTTCCATTTTTACTTTATCTCCCGGTAGTATACGTATAAAACTACGTCGAATCCTTCCGGAAACATAACCTAGAATCTTATTTTCATTATAGAAAGTAACCTGGAACATACCATTGGGAAGTGATTCAGTAATTAAACCCTCATGAATCCATTTTTTTTTTATTCCTATTCCAGTTAAAACCCCTTCACGTATTAACTAATGTATGAGGAGTGAGATTAGAAACCCGCTTTTTTTCTCTCTTTTTTCACAAAAATTTATGGAAGTTTCTCATATAATTCGGATATCAGAAAGATTACCATATATAACATAAAATTTCTCCGCCGATTCTTTCTAATCGAGCCTCTCGATCTGTCATTATACCCCGAGAAGTAGAGAGAATTACAATCCCCATCCCTCCTAAAATTCTAGGAATTCGTTGATAATTAGAATAGATTCGTAGACCAGGTCTACTGATTCGTTTTAAATTCAAAATAGTTTTATATGATCCTTTCCTATTTCTTCTATGCCGTAGAGTTAAAACTAAAAAATTTTTGTTGCTTTCCCTATGTTTTCTCACGTTTTCAATAAAACCTTCTCGTAAAAGTATTGTAACAATGTTTTCAGTGATGTTAGTAGATGGTATTCGAACCGTTCCTTTTCTATTCATGTCAGCATTTCGTATAGAGGTTATTATGTCAGCAATGGTGTCCTTACCCATGATAAACTAAAATGATTGTTGCCCTTGACTTTTGATATAATCAACATGCTCTTTTTTTTAATTTAAATATTTTTTTTAATTTAAATATAATATTATTTATTTTATATTTATAATAATTTTATATTTATAATAATTAGAAAAAGGTATATGCGTGAGACATAATCAATCTATTAATGAATTCATTCAAATACTATAAATATATCACGGTCTCGTCTTATAATACCTCAGGTGCTAATGAAACTATTTTAGTGAAATTTAACTGTCTCAATTCCCGGGCGATCGCACCAAAAATTCGAGTTCCTTTTGGATTTCCTTCTTGATCAATGACAACCGCAGCATTATCATCATATTGTATTATCATACCGTTCTTACGTTTGAGTTCTTTACAAGTACGTACAATTACAGCTCTGATCACTTCTGATCTTTCTAAAGGTGTATTTGGTACTGCTTCCTTGATTACAGCAACAATAACGTCACCAATATAAGCATATCGTCGATTACTAGTTCCTATGATTCGAATACACATCAATTCGCGGGCCCCGCTGTTATCGGCTACATTCAAATGGGTTTGAGGTTGAATCATATCATTTTTTTTTATCTGTTCTTTCAGTGCAAAGGGCGAAGTAAAAAAAAAAAAAAAAGAAATATTGTGTATCAAAAAAAAAAAAAAGAAATATTGTGTATCAAAAAAAAAAAAAAAAAACCCACAATTGCAATTGTTTTTTTTTTTTCATCCCAAAGACCTCTTTCCTTTGGTTCTAATTATTATGCCGAAATAATGAATTGAGTTCGTATAGGCATTTTGGATGCTGCTATTGCAATCGCTTTTCTGGCTATATTTTCTGTGACCCCGCCCATTTCATAAAGTATTCTACCTGGTTTAACGACAGCTACCCAATATTCGGGAGATCCTTTTCCCGAACCCATACGCGTTTCTGTAGGTCTTACTGTAACCGGTTTGTCTGGAAATATGCGTACCCATATTTTTCCACCGCGGCGGGCATTTCGTGACATTGCCCGCCGCCCTGCTTCTATTTGTCTAGATGTGATCCAAGTGGGCTCAAGTGCCTGAAGAGCATATCTACCGAAGCAAATATGATTACCTCGATAGGATATTCCTTTCATTCTTCCTCTATGTTGTTTACGGAATCTGGTTCTTTTGGGGTTATAGTTGATGGTTCTTTCTCAATTCCATCTCTACTACAGAACCGTACATGAGATTTTCACCTCATACGGCTCCTCGCGAATGAAAGGATTAAAATAGAGTATACATGGATTTAATGAATAAAATAATATACCGAATCGTCGTGGGATTTTTTGAGATTTCATCTAATCTATTGGTCTATTGGAAATTTGTATACCTTGTTTTGATATATAACTAAACAAGTATTCTTTTTATATTATAGACAATTCTTGCTATCTAGATATAAATAGATAATGTTGTTTTGTTATGTTATAAGGTTCTAACGAATCTTTATTTTGTTTTTCCTTTTATTATTGGATTGGCCCCAATTTATAAATCCAAATTTTCGCGGGCGAATATTTACTCTTTCATTATCTATTTCAGATGTAGGGTTAGCCCATGACTCCTCAGAATAAATGGATTGGTTCTTGGTTCGTTCCGCCATCCCACCCAATGAATCATTAAGATTCGTTTTTAATAAAATCTTAGGCATTCACAGGTTCCGTCGTTCCCATCGCTTCTTGATTAATGGTTAGGTCTGAATTGTACAATGGAGCCTCTAATTCAATTTTCTTTTTTCTTGAGTCAACCTTCTCAGTTTTTATTGACTCGGGGCTCTTGATTTGTTTGTTCTATAAAAATAGTCATCTAATTATGGATTAATTAATATTGATGCTTTATTACACTACTTTTTATGAGATGACTCATAGACCTTACATATTAGAATTATATATCATTGATATTCTTTTTCTCTCTTTCTTTCACCCTTTCATTTATCCGTATATTCTTATTGCTTCACAACTCAGAATCCTATTAGTTTTTCTTTTTTTATGCAATATTTCAGTTGCTATAATGATATCACCAATATATCATATCTTTACTTATATCTTGACTGGTTCTTTAGATCCAGATAATGCGAAGCGATGAGTTGGTTATTAGTTCTATAGTTATTAATTAATTATAAATTAATTAATACTACGAGTTGGTTTATTTTTTTGTTGAATCCTAACCACTCTAAAAAAAAAAAACCAACGCAACGAGTCGCACACTAAGCATAGCAATTATATCAATATCAAATGATTAATCGAATTTTTATTCAATCTTATAAAATTTAAATTGCTCATTTTTGTGAAGAATTTGTCATTTTTTTTTTTTTTCGCTAGATAGAACGTTAAAGATAAGGCAAAGCTTATTATTCTTCGTTTACAAATATCCAAATTTTGATGCCTAATACCCCATAAATAGTTCGAACTGTATAGGAACAATAATCAATTTTTGCTCGAATGGTTTGTAGAGGAACCCTACCCTCTCTGATCCATTCGACACGTGCAATTTCTTTTCCGTCGATACGTCCCGCAATTTGTACTTGAACTCCTTTTGTACCCGCCTGTTCAGTTAATTCAATAGCTTTTTTCATTGCTTTACGAAAGGAAACTCTATTCTTTAATTGTCCGGCTATAAATTCTGCAAGAATATTAGGGTGTCCATAAGGGTTTGCAATTCTTGTAATAGCAATGTTGAGTTTTCCGTTCATACAATTAAGTTTTTTTTGCACATTCATCTGTAATTCGTCGATTCTTCGAGGTTTACCTTCTATTAATAACTTTGGAAATCCCATATAGATTATGACTTGAATCAGATCGATTCTTTTTTGAATCTTTATCCGTGCAATTCCCTCGACACCAGAAGATATTCTCATATTTTTTTGTACATAATTCTTGATACAATCCCGTATTTTTTCATCTTCTTGTAGACTCTCGGAATAATTTTTTGGTTGTGCAAACCAAAGAGAATGATGACTTTGAGTTGTACCAAGTCTAAAACCGAGCGGATTTATTTTTTGTCCCATAATCCCCCACTACTATACATAAAATAACACTTCGTATCTGTGTACTTTTTTTTATTTATCTTTATCGA